GGGTCAATACCAGCAAAAACATCTCTGAACAAGGTTCTAGCACCATGCCAAATGTGTCCGAAGAAGAAGAGCAAAGCAAACGAAGCATGCCCAAAAGTAAACCAACCCCTTGGACTGCTACGAAAAACACCATCGGATTTCAAAGTCGCACGATCTAATTCAAAAATTTCACCCAATTGAGCGCGTCTAGCATATTTTTTCACAGTAGCAGGATCACTATAACTGACTCCATTGAGTTCGCCGCCATAGAACTCAACGGTTACACCTACTTGTTCAACACTATACTTCGATTCTGCCCTTCTAAAAGGAACATCAGCTCTAACAATTCCGTCGCCGTCTACCAAAACGACTGGAAATGTTTCAAAAAAAGTAGGCATACGACGTACAAAAAGCTCACGCCCTTCTTTATCTCTAAAGATAGGGTGTCCTAACCACCCAACCGCTATTCCATCTCCGTTATCCATTGAGCCTGCCCTGAATAATCCTCCTTTTGCCGGATTATTGCCGATATAATCATAAAAAGCTAATTTTTCAGGAATTTTAGACCAGGCTTCTGAGAAACTTTGATTTTCTGCTAGCCCGGCGCTAACTCTTCGATATATCTCTTGCTGGAAGTAACCCTGATCCCATTGATAACGAGTGGGACCAAATAATTCAATGGGGGTAGTTGCTGAACCATACCACATAGTTCCAGCAACAACAAAAGCTGCAAAAAAGACAGCCGCGATACTACTGGAGAGTACGGTTTCAATATTTCCCATACGCAATCCTTTGTATAGACGTTGTGGTGGTCGGACGCTAAGATGGAATAGACCTGCTAATATGCCCAATGTACCTGCTGCAATATGATGAGAAGCTATTCCTCCCGGAACAAAAGGATCAAAACCTTCCACGCCCCACGACGGATTTACAGGTTGTACTTTTCCCGTTAGTCCATAAGGATCGGACACCCATATTCCAGGACCGTACAAGCCTGTTACATGAAATGCACCAAAACCAAAGCAAGCCACCCCGGAGAGAAATAAATGAATTCCAAAGATCTTGGGCAAATCCAAAGAAGGTTTTCCTGTCCGTTCATCACAAAATATTTCTAGATCCCAATAGACCCAATGCCAGATAGCTGCCAAAAAGCATAAGCCAGAAAACACAATATGTGCCCCAGCTACACCTTCGTAACTCCAAATCCCCGGATTCGTTACAGTCCCTCCTGTGATACTCCAACCTCCCCATGAATTGGTTATTCCTAAACGAGTCATGAAGGGTATAACGAACATACCCTGTCTCCACATTGGATCAAGAACAGGGTCAGAAGGATCAAAAACTGCTAATTCATACAGAGCCATCGAGCCCGCCCAACCAGCAACCAGAGCTGTATGCATTATATGAACGGAAAGCAACCGGCCGGGATCATTCAATACAACGGTATGAACACGATACCAAGGTAAACCCATGGAAAATACCCCTTTATCAAAGAAAAATAGACAGTACGTAACTTTATTGCATTGGAAAAGACTATACTATGACTATCCTATGGACCTCCCTTGTTCAGTGGATTATTTCCTAACAAGGGTTAGGTTAATATTTATTCTATTCTGTTCGTAATAATGGAAAAATTCTGTTCGTAGGAACAAAGAGAAGCAGATTTATTCTATACTCGATAAGTACCAATACGCAATGGGGGGTTGATACCATTTTCTATGAGTAAATGCGTCCATCCTTATTTATCATTAGAAGGCCCTATTCGTAAAAATTTTCCTTTATTTATTTTGTCTTTCTTTCTGAATTTTTCTAATCTATGGATAAAATAAATATGATAAAGCCAATATTATAAAGACAATAAAACCATATTGTTACGTTTCCACATCAAAGTGAAATATAGTATTTTAGTTCTTTTTTCTTTCAATTCATGCCTATTGGTGTTCCAAAAGTACCTTTCCGAAGTCCTGGAGAGGAAGATGCATCTTGGGTTGACGTATAGTGCGACTTGTCAGATATATTGGGTTATATGGGATTTCCCCGTTATCTCCCCCGATCGAGATATCCTCTGTTTCGCCCAAGAAAGAGAAATTGAATTATCAAAAAATTGGAGCGTGAAGTGCAATTAGATGCATTGTTTGGGGGGATTCATAGTACTATTATCAATTAGAATAATTTATGGTTGGCTTTGGTTGGACTAAGAAAATGAAGTATCCAGGCTCCGTTTAGAAAAAACCCAATTGGTGATATATCTATGATTACTACATGTATCATAAATTATTCCTGTTTGTTATTTGTAAAGTCATAACAAAAAGAAATGGTGATGGGAAGATTTGTCCTATATGTGCAAATCCAAATCGGGCGGATCTTTACCCGGAGTAGAGCATAAACCTAAAAAGATGAAAGAGACCCATTCAGGAACAAGAAAATACCATCGTGATTTGGATTGAATCTCGATGAAACAATACATCAATGAGAAGTTAATTCGATAAGTTTATTGACTTTTTTCTATTATAAGGAAGAA